CGGGGGAGATGAAGTAGAATCAATTGAAGTGGATGTTTCAGGAGTTCATTCAAGCGTAGGGGTAGGGCTTCATTCAAGCGTACGGACTTTATTCGACTTGAGTTTAGTGAGTGGATTCTGTTGTGGATGAATGCGCTTAAGCAATAATAGTGGTAGGACTTAGCCGCGCTCTGTTCTTGATCGGTCGAATCGATTCGATCGCCATGTTTCTGAGATTCTTCTAAATGCCCTTTCTCTTTCGTTAATGGTTACGATGTCAATCGGGTACCCCATTCATCTATCTTCTTTGAAATGGAATTTCCCGTTCTCCTGCTTCAGTTACAGCTTCTCCCGCTCCTGGAATTCCTTAAAGTTGATTAATGCGATTGACTTGCCCTCTTATAAATAAAAAATTGTCGGATATTTTTGCTTGTAATGCTCTGTGGTGGAACAAAGGAGTGCGCGAAGGTACAATCCTCAAAAGTGAGATTGGTTATAGGGATATCTTTTCCTCTGTTTTGCATATCAACGACAGCTCTGACCTTCCTGATCCTGTAACTGGTTTCTCCCCTGGTCTATGATTGCTCTCCTTAAGACCCGACCGGAAGGTTCGTTCGAGAGGCCCGGTACGGTCCGCTTGGGGCCCTTCCGCAATAAATAGCAGATATAAGAAAGAGAGAGTGGCAGACTGAAGGAACTGTTAGAGTGAGCCTGAAAGAAGGTAGAGGATAATCTCCCAACTTCAAGCCAGGAAGCATTTTAGCAAAAACATTCCCCTCATTTCATTCAAAGAAAAGAAAGATGAAAGTTGAATAATAGCTGCCGGCTCCCTTTAACACCAACGGTAGATAGGAACCGAACTCAAAGGCTTGCATGTTAAAGATAGAACCAACGGTGGCAGAAGAGATTTGTGCAGGAGCTGGCGGAGAGCGGAAGATTCGAATCTCGATCCGGGGAGACGTTTCAACGTTAGCTCCTGTAAGCCTGAGCAAACAAAGGTTGTAGTAGGGGCTTCCGCGACACTTTGATTAGTTCAATTAACCCAGCCTCAAGGACAGAAAGGGAGGGTAGGGTTTTTCCTTGATGAACCGAAGGAGGCCTAAGCATTTTGAAAACCCATATCATTCATTGGTAAGCGTAATTGGTTGGCCCTGCCAACTATATGCAGGTCTCTCGAGCCTTCCCTATTTCTCGATCGGTTCAATGCTTCATATTTATTCCACTAAAAGCCTGAGCGTGGCTAGGGTTCTCCCCCACTTCATTAATATAGTATAGCGAGGTGTGCCACTTAATATATAGATATCTAAAGGGGGTCCGCTGGAGGGCGTCGTAGCTGGTTGACTTCTACGTTGTAGCTGGAGGGAGAAAATAGCGTAACAGGCAGCAGGTGCCTCATTTCTTCAGCTGCAGGAGAGTGAGTTTATGGGCCACTCACATGTTGTCAATTCGAATGCTTTAGAATTTGCTTTCTTTTAAGGTCCCTAGGACCATCTACTTTCATTTCTACTTTACTAGTAGAGCAAGGAATTCCTTTCTTTTTTTCTTATGGTAAGTGGTCTATCTGTCCACGACGATAGCTCTTCTTTTATTCAAGACTGATCTTCCCCCTTGCTGTCTTTTGAGGAAAGACCGGGAAAATTGTCTGACTTTGTAATAGCGGACGATTTTCTCACTAGTGAACTTTCTTTAGGATGCTAAAGAGACGCGTCTTTCCAGTTCTTTGCGCCGAAGAAGGAAGGGTGGGAGTAGATCAGGATCTGACTGATATCATTCAGGCAATTCCATTCTGACTGTCCTAGGAAGAAGGAAAGGATAAAAGATCCCACGAACAGGGGTAGCCTAGCCCATAAGGGCGTCGTTCTCAGATGGCGCTGTTAGAAAGAATTACCGATCGTCGGAAAGATAAAGAAAGGGAATGAATCTTTTTTGGTGAATAAGCACTTTTGTCGCGTCTGAAGTTGTAGATAGTAGGGGTAATCGCCTTTCGAGTTTTTATAAAAGACACTGTTTTGAAGAAAAGAACTCGATTTTTTGACTTTTAAATTCAGAATAATTATCCCAGAAAGGGCTAACCCAGAGAAGGAAGAAGGAGCGAAAGAGCATTGGTGAGGAACGTAGTAACTCGACTGTAAGGAGAGGAACGAAAGATAGATGGCCGTGGGACTATCGGAATAGACTGTTTGAAAGAAGGACGTTAAGCTGCTAGTGATTGAATATCTACTGCAATGCAAGAGGAAGCGCTCTTGGAGGAAAAAAGAAAAGAAGGGCTGGTGCCCTAATATGCATTGGATGACAGAGTGAGGGAGGAAAGCCCTTTGTTTGAAACCATTAGCAAGAACGCAGTCTTCCCTTATAAGAAATCTTTTTGAATCTATTCCACCGGATCTACGACCACCCTTCGCTCTTAAACATTCTTCCATAACACTTATTCGCGCCTATTCTATCTCGAACAGAGAACGAGGAAGGCCCTTAGGGGAATGATCTTCCTCCTCTTATAGCGGCTTCCTATTAGTCTAAGTATGACTCTTTGAGATCTAGACCAGGCAAAGCCCTTTCCATTCTTGTAGCAGGGCGCAGTCCTAATTGATTGTTTCATCGTCTTTCTTTGATTGAACAATTTTTTTGATTGCTAACCCCAAGCGAAGAGCTTATTGTCTTCCTCGGCTGCCGAAGCCTCCTATAATATAAAATGAAAGAAATGCTTTCCCCACTACTCCTATTGATAGGACGACTGCGACTTTCAAATACAATAAAGATAGCTATTTCTTTCTCCTAGTGACTACCCCGAGTAAAGACTACTGACCTTAAACCGTTTACGGGATTTTTTACATTTGAAAATATATTATGAAGAAAGGCTTCCTCTTCCCCTTATTCTTTAAACCAGTCTGACTCTTCCAATTTGGTAGAGTTGGGCGGGCGAATCAAGATAAATGACTAGGGGATTTCCTGCCAGAGTTCCCTCCCTTGGGGTGTCATCAATGTTGGCAGATCAGTTAATGCTGAAGCAGAACCATCTGCTGCCGCTGGAGTGCCTTTCCCGCAATATATGTTGTCAGGTAAGTTTCCTTAGTGTTAGTGGAAAGCTAGGGATAAAAAATTCCCTCGGCAGGGTCAAGTTACTTGAAAAAAATATTAAAGAAAAAGGGGTACTTAGTAATCCCTTATAGGAGTCTTAACATCTATTTCTGAGCTTTAAAGATGCTATTTCGGATTAGATCTTCAAGTCTTCACTGGATTCACCTGAGTAGATGTTCTCAGTCTTTTTTCCAAAAACTGATGTAATTATTAGCTCGGCAACCCTTATTCAAATGTTCGATTTGCCCCGCTAAGCCTCAGATATTCTAATGGAAGCAAAACTTCTACGTTACGCCCAGCGGCAAGGCAAAGAGTAGGCGAGGAAGGAAGCCGAGAAGTTTCGGAGGGGTTTTTTCTTTCTTTTTCTCCTAAATAGCTCAGGTTCAATTTAAGCTGAAGTCTTGGCCAGTCGGTAATAGTAAGAACGAAGAGTTAGAACTATAAGAGGAGGCGCGGACGTCACGGTTCCTTCTTTCATTTTTTTTAAGTTTGAATCTGTAAATCCATAGTATGCGCAGACGAGCGTCTTTATGGGTTGGGCTTTTGCCTACCCCAGCTCTATCCATAGCGTAGGAGGGGAAGAAGCCGATCAGCGACCTGAAACAGAAGATTCACCAACTTTCCTTGTGATTTCTCCTTCACAATATACAAACTTCTTGTATTAAACATGAGGTATGGTATTTGAAAGCCCTTCTCCCTTAATGAGTTCTTTCCACTTATTAGTGCTGGAAACGGCGTTTCAAGAGAAATTTCGAGATGGATTGCCCGCCGAAAGTTCCCTCTAAAAGGCTATCGGGTTGTCATCGACGTTGACAAAAAAAACAGCCTCCGCAGTTTTCGTTTAAAGCTTAGCTCGGGCTAGGGAAAGGGCCGACGTGCCCGAGAACCATACATCAATTACCTCAACGAAGGGAAACTCCCAGAAGACAAGAATCAGGCTGCCAAACTACTAAGGCATATATCAGACTTTTCAATAATGGAGGATCCTCTTTTTAAAGTTTGAAAGAATGGGAAGATGATGTTGTGCGTCGCCACCAGTGATATTCAAAAGACCCTAGCAGAAGTCCATAATGGGGAAGCCGGTCCACACCAAGGGGGCAAAAGGCTTGTTCAACAATTATTGTTTCAAGGATTGTACTGGCCTACTATAGAAGCAGACGCTCAGGAATATGTCAAGAAATGCAGACCCTGCCAGATATATGCCAATGCTATTCACGTGCCTCACAAAAGTCTGAAGCCCATTAGCCTTTCACACTTGGGGACTAGATCTTATTGGTCCTATCACGCCAGCATCCTCTAAAGGGCACATTTGGATCCTAGCTGCCACAGACTATTTCACAAAATGGGTTGAAGCGGTTCCATTGAAAAAGGCTATCGGAGCAGCTGTAGCCGATTTTCTTTTCTTAAGGAAAATCTTATCTGCCGATTCGGCATACCAGCAAGACCAGCAAGGAGAATCTCATTTAATGGCACGCCATTCAACCAGGTTTTTTGGTAAAATGCTGTCCTGCCCATTGATATCTTATTGCCAGCCAAAAAGCTTGCAAAAGAAAGTGAATTGCCCAGAGAGGACAGGATAGAGCTCCTGGAGGAACAAAGAGAGAAAGCAGCACAGCACGCTGCTGCTTATACTGAAAGAATCGCGTCAGCCTATGATCGAATGGTCCACCCCAGAACATTAAAAGAAGGAGACTTAGTTCTAAGGGCTGCTCAGCACATAAGGCAGAATCAAAAGCCACCCACTTGAGAAGCTAGTCGCCAGAAAGAAGCTCACTCAGGAAGATAAACAGCGAATCCAGTCGGAGAGGAAGCATCAATCAGCGCATAGGGAATCCGGTGATGGAAAGAGTGCTCAAGAGCAGCCCCCGGTTCAATCGATAGGCCGAAAGCGAATGTAGACAAAAAATCCTTTATGAATTGGGTTGGGAGGAATAAATGTTCCCATCCCCACGGAGTGATTGATGGAATCGAACAGATTCGGTTGGGTCGACCTTCTCTATTACCTAGTTGCCCATCTCTCGTCCTTATCCCTCGTCTGCGGGCACTACCCACAATTAATAGTTTCTCCCGGTCCGGCTAGAGCAATGAAGGGAGTTAGAGTGGGGTCTTTCCTTGCGCCCAAGGCGTATCACGGATATTAGGCGGCAGCTAGCCATGACCAATAAGAACATGTTTTATCCTACCCAAACCAAGCATATAAATTAGTCGATCCCATCCCGACTCCCCTTTTTTCATTCCCATCCAACCCTCCCATTCTTTTGAGATCGGACAGATTCCTGCTGTTGAGAAGGGTGTTAAGAAAAATGGGATTGAAACGCTTCATCTTGATCAATTGAAGCTTCCTGATTCGCTTCAAGTTTCAGTTTCCAACTCTGAGAAAACTGACCAGGAAGTGGATGAGGAGGGTTTTCAAGTGGTGAAGCCTAAATCTAAGGCTCGAAAGAAAATTGGCCCTTCACATCCTCACTCAGATCGCATTACCAGATCAAAGACCAATTCATTAACTCCATATCTCCGACTTCGTAATGATCAGTAGCCTACTTTGGAATATTAGAGGTATCGGTAATAAGGCTTCCATAAGACGACTAAAGAAAGTCATTCAATTGCATTTTCCTTTTTAGCGATTTTTGAGCCTATGATTGATAAAGAAAGGATCCATGATATTAGGCGTCGACTGGGTTTTGATGCTGCTTTAGCCAACACTAATGGTAACATTTGGATTTTTCATCAGAATTCCTTCTCTTGCGAACTCTTACTGGAATCTGATCAGCATCTTTCTGTTCATTTTTTTCACTGTGCTTTGCCCGGGGACTCAACATCCCAATTAGCCAATCCGAATTCGGGGATTGCTGGCATTGAAAATAGATGACGTGAACTTGACCTCGGGGAATAGCAAAAAGTGTGTTTGGAAATTGAGCAAAAGTTTCCGTCCTTTAGTAAACTAACCTTGCTTGCCCTGTCTGGTCATATGTTCTCCTTCCCGGTCAACGGCATTGGCTATTGGCCATCCGTCCACAAATCATTTTATGTAAATCTATCTGCCCGGCTTTGAACTCATTCCATTCCTCTCCCATTCCCAGTTCTTCTTTCATTGTGTTACCAGTTCACTAGGGATAGTTATCGAGTTGCCTATGGAGTAAGGTTTGGAACCCTTTGAAATAAGTGCTTTAGTATACCTATCTTTCATTAGTAAAAAGACTTTTGAAAAAGTTCCCCCTATTTATCTGCTCATTCCTTGCTTGTTTGGAATGCAGCATAGGCGCTTCGGTCTCAATTAGTGCGGTTGATTCTTTCCTTTATAAAGACTTGCCCCCGGCCTTGTCAGCTCATCTGTAAGGGTCGAGCGGTCTTCTTTTCTGTCTGATGGTAATGCGAATCTCTTGCAATTGGTCTATGGCAAAGCTACAGTAGAATAGAATTGAATAACTGAGTTGGAGCAGCCTCCTGTTACCTTGTTTCAAAGCTAGCGCACCTGCTCTCTGTTATCGTTATCAAAGCAAGCAAGGACATCGGAATTGAGTAATATATTACCTTCTAAGTCTAGAATTTACATTTCCAACAAATGCAACGGAAGTCACATAGTTATGCTTAAGATCTAGGAGGGATTCTTCCCGAAACAAACGGGGTACCTTACTGATGGGCTTACAGGTCAAGTAATGAGGCGCTTACAGACGAATTATGTAACGGGACTACAACAACAATCCACTCGTTCAACGAAGAAAGTCAAATCAGGACTTGCTTGAGGTGAGGAGTGAAGAATCGTTGTAAAGCCCCTGCGGACCAGGAAAGAGAATACGTTGCTAAGAAGATTTTGAATCAAATACATTGTAGGGACTCATCCGACTAAGCTTAGCCTTTACCTGGACACCTTTGTTTTCTTTCCTTACTACACGGGCTTACCTCCCCGAAAGAGCTACAGCTACACCGGCCGAGGGAGTACTTGCTTTATGCCTTTCCTTCTTACTTTCCTGAGCGAGGAAGGGAATCGCTACTTCGGATGCAAGGTTACCAGATTCATCTTCGGATTCTTCAAAGGATGTGGCCGATGTAGCATATGAAAGAGAAGAAGCTCTTGGTCTCAGCTGAGTGAAACTGTCCCTACCCCGCGAATTCCGAATGCAGTTTCCCAAGAGGTTGAATAGGGACGTACTTCCTTCCAGTAGCTCTAAATAAAAGAGTCCTCCTACGAGAAACTTAGTAGAAAGAAAAAAATCGGTTAAGGTCAAAGGGGGGAAGAAAAAATCTCTATTTCAGGCTTCCGCTTCCGTGCCTAAACGTTAAGGGTGCTTGTTGCCGCTAGTAATTAAGCGTCTTTCCCTACGCTAAGCTAGAGCTATTAGAGTATAGTTTGAAACTGATCTGGACTCTAAGTAATTAGAGGCTTATTCTTCTATTCCCAGTTCGTAAGAATGAAACTTTTTGAAGTTACGTGGGAACAGACTCTTTCATGCTAATGAGTCAAAGGCAAAACAACTCTTTATCCTCTCCGAGGGCTAGGGTCAACGGCACATTTTATACTAGCCAGGGTAGCAAAGAGCTTGAAACACCTTTCCCTTCTTCTTTCTATATTCCCTTTTTTTTGGTTTACTCTCCGAACAGTAAAGCGCGTAGGGTTAGGAGAATCCCGTGTACCGTGGGTACCCTCTAAGTAGTCTACGGAACTCACTAGGTGAAAGGTACGGTACGAGCAGAATACTTGGAGCAAATAGAGAAAAAGAGAGTAAAGACGAACTACATATTTTGAGTTCGATTTTTGAAAAGTCTTCCATTCGCCGGGAGTGCTCAATTTCCCGCTAGGGGAAGGGTTACATTTTGATGAGCCAGAGCCAGTGGTGGATGGAAAGGAAGTCCCTGGTTTTGAGATCTTTGCTGACATCGAGAAGATGTTCTTCAGGGTGGATCTGAATGATGATGCTGTGGTCAAGGACGAGATTGAGCGTCTTGACGAGAAGATTGGGCTAGCTCTTTTTGAAGATGTTGCTGATGATGATGAGGACAAGATTGGTCTGGTCCTTTTTGAAGAGATTTTAGGGGGGGGGAGGGCACTAGAGGCAGCGAATCAAAGGCGGGTTCCTCCGTTGAGGAGAGTGACGGATACCCCTTCCTTCCGAAGAATAGCGGGTAGGTCCCACTTCTTATTATGAAATTATGAAGAAGTCGCTTCATTCTTTCTTTTCATTCATTGATGTATCGCTTCCCACCTTAGGACAGATCTTAGGAGTAGATCAAGGGTCAAAGGAAAGATTTTTCTTATGTAGTGGTATGAGAGATCTAAGTCTTTAAAATGTTGAAAGAAGTCAGCCCTTACGTACTACTGCTTATTTCGACCAATCCTTTGGGATTTCAACTATCAATCGATGGTTCCATAACAAGGGCAAGTCTTCTTATATATGAGACCTTGCTTGAGTTATTTAATGATCGTCACGCTTTCACTTTCATTATTATTAAAGCCACAGAAAGAGGGCTTTGGATACTGAGTCAACCTCATCTTCCTCCATTTTTTCTTTTCTTTCTTAGCCCCGCAGCTAACCATCAATACAAAAGACCTTTTGCAGTGACGGAAAAGCTTAGAAAAAGACTGAGTACGCCCAGATCTGATTCACTTGTGCAGGTATTCGAGAACAAGCCCCTGACGAGATGAATGTGCAGCTTCCTCAATCACTGAGGATTGCATCAATCCCAGTTGCCTTTCTTCTTAGTCCGCTAGCTCCGTTAGTCCGAGTCCGGTTAATAGGAAAAGGTGGAATACAGGGGGTTCGGGGGGATGTGCCCCCTGAAACTGCTGCTATGAGTTATGATAATTCCCGAGAGAAGAAGGTTTCAATGTTAAGGTTTTTTTTAACCAAGGTAGAAATCTAGCTTTTCCAAGGCTCTGAAAGTTCCTATTTTCGACATGAAAGTTTGAATCTACCCTGATCTTGGTAAAATGATACAACTTTTTCGTATGCCAAGTCCTGAGTCTAAGTCCGTTGGCCGAGAACTCTCTTGTTGTGGGGTTGTCTAGCATCTTTACTACAGCGTTTATTTGATTAATATATTCCGCCCTGAAAGAGGACCCAAGACATTGTAAATAATCTATGTTTTTCATGTGCCAATGGGAGAGAGTCTTTTCCGGAAATCAAACTCTTACAGCTTAAACCTTTTACCCTTATAGCTGTTAGAATGGAAGACCGGGCATGTAAGTGTGAAAAAGCCAATGATAAAGACTGTAAAGCTCCTGCGAAGCGCTAACCCCTTCTTTTACTTTCATTAGTTTTCCTAGTCTTTATTGAATTTAAAATGGAAAGATTTTCAAGGGTTCAAAGGCTAGCAGTTTTCCTTTCTTTCGATTGGAAGAGAAGTAAGACTGCTGCATTTCTCTTTCTAGTGACTCGGGGAGCTGATCTGAGAAATGCACTTCAAAGGGAGGGTCGATGTAATTGAGCTCGACTGTAAGGAGAGGGAAGGGACTAGACGGTTATTTTCGTAAGAAGAACCTAATGGATCGAACTCGATGCCTACGAAATGAACAAAGCATACGACTCGGCTAAGCACGCAAACAGTTTGAATATTATGCTTTTTTATCCCTTAGTATTTTTAGTCGTAACCGACAGAGAAGTCATTTTCGAAAGTCTTTCTATAATCCCACCAGTATTGAGATAGAATTCACTATTGAATAGTTCGATTCTTATTGCCTTGTGGTGTGTGACACTTTTCGAATCTCTATCGAGTGAAAGAACCCAACCCACAGGTTGTGAAGCAATTCAGTCCGTAGCGTAGACCCCACCGATCATTCGCAACAACTTGACTTTCTTTTATAGTAACAGCAAGTTCTCAAACAGTTTAAGCAAGGGCTTTTTCGAAGAAAGAGAGGCGAGTGAAAGGGCGAAGGCAATTGCTTTTGTCAATGAGATTCCCTGCAATTACATCAAGATCTGATCTAGCGCCGTCAAGGAAGAACTTATGGGAAGATAGAAGTAAAGCCCATGACCACTAGAAAACAAACCTTGGACAGCTGGGACAAAGACTGTAGGACAGACGCTCACCGACCGAAACCACAAGGAAGGATAGGCATAAAGAAATGGAGCTTCCCCACTTGAGGCCTGACGCCTGAACCTATTCATTTCATTCCACTCCTGAGTTGAACCGCTCTACTCAGCTGAAGAGTAAGATGCTTTCTCTAGCTCAGTCTGAAATCGACTCCTACTTGATTCTATATTCTATTTTAACAACTCGAGTATGAACACCTTCTGCTTGAACCCGACGATATTGCATATCCACTGAGGCTTTAAGCACTCATACTAACTGAGCCCGCCTGCTTCATTACTGACATCGATTTTCTTAGCCACTCGTGCCAAGCTGAAGATGAGTATTCGGCCTTACAAGAGCGCAAGGAAGAAGCGAAAGTTGACTCAACCAATCGTTCTATAAGCAAGGGGCTGGTGCATCACGGTTTTCATTGGTACCACTGGCTAGTAAAACACTTCTAGTCGTTAGCACTAGGAATGACTACTCACATGGACAGCTATGAATGGCAAGGGTTGGAGTTAGCACTCGGTTCGTTCTATAGCGATTCACGCTCTTTCACATTGACAGTGGGGGAATCGTGGTTCAAGAAACGTAGGCGGCTGTGTTCCTCGGAATGCCATTGAGGGAGTCTTCAGAGAAAAGAAATTTCCTTACCTACTGTCCTTTCACTTCTAGCATTGAATGGGAGAAGGCTCGATGTAATTGAGACTAACTCGCTTGTGAAATTGAGGTGAAGGATCGATAGCCTATGAAAGCAGATAAGAGGCTAGCCCCATAGACGAGGGAAAGGCGAAAACCCTTTTAAGCTAGGATAATCATCTAAGTTCACTACGGCCGGTTGGAGACACGGAATGGGGGAAGCGGGAAGGAATGAAATCGGCCAGCAAGTCGGTCTAACCAGTAACAGTAGAGATTGTTAAAAGCATGGATGAACCTTCTATTCTGTATTCCCCAATCACTTGACTTGAGCTGAGAGCAGAGCAAGCCCAATCGATCAGCGCAGGAGAATAGCTCAGTGGAAGGGGGAGTCCGGCTTCAGAGAGAGATGCTGAAAACATTCAATGAGATGCATCCCCCGAGACCAGAAGATAGATATGGAGTTGTCGCAGCTGCAGCTATCAGAAAGCAAGCAGCAAAGCCATCAAAGCGCACTAAGAGAAGGTAAGCAGAGGAGAAGCAATATCGAAGATCTCTCTCTTCATCTTACATACGATGATAGGGAGTTTGAACAGCTAGAAGCCAGGTTCATGGGTCGCACGCCCTATCTAGCCCAGTTCTGGCAGCTAGTTTCAGGAAACAACCTGCATCTAATTGAATTGATGATTTCTCCCCGTCTTGAATAGAAAAAGTAGAAGTGATCGAGAGGTTCCGGAGCTGATAGCATTTTCCTTTCTTAGGGTCGGGATCCCATTCTCTTTATCTATGAGATCTACCAGGCTGAACCTTTACACCGACCGATATGAGAAAGCAAAGTGCATTCAAGGTCCTTCTGTACTGACTTCAATAAAGAAGAAAGGGTAGCTTCAAGCCGCCGTACCAATAGCGAGAGCAGCCGAAGAAAGCCATGACTATGGCTGGAAATCCAACTATTCCTTTTCAGTTCAGGCCGGTTCGTTCAAGGCCATTAGTTCAACCGCTTCTTGCCCTACTACGCTTTCATTCATGTCAACGGAACCAGAGAATTAGATAAGGCAGGGGCCCCTTTAGGCCGGGTTCGGGTAAAGAAGGGTCTCCGGGGGAAAGGAAGGCACAGTTGCACTAGCGGGAAGGGACATGACAGCTGAGAGGGAGAGCAAAGAGCACAGCCGCATCGAGGTCAGCAGCATCAAATCAAAGAGACTGGTCCCATTCTCTAGTCAATACCTGCCAAAGAAAGAATTCAAAATTTCTTTTTCTTTTTTCTTACCAATAAACTAACTGCTAGTAGGAGAGGTCTTGACCACAATAGCTAACTTCACTAAGTTCGGGAAGCTAGCCTCCTAAGAACGAACATAGAACAGAAAGAGTGGCAACTGAAAGGGAAAGCTAGTTGAAAGTTCCGCCTGTAAACAGACCTTTTTATGTAAACAATAAGAGTTGCGCATCTATTAAGTAAAAGAGCCGATTTTGGAACATGAACAGAAGCTTGGCTGAAATCAAGTCACCTCTCTAACAGCTTAAAAAGATAGCATATCAGGAAAGAGATATTATATAATAAGGTAAAAAGATAGAACTTGCTGGCCTGAATGAAACTGTCTTGTATCATCGGTTATACTAAAAGAAAAGGCCAACTGCTGGTTTAAAAGGATGGCTTTCAGAGGATGAGGCCCGAGGCAAGACAATGGGGCTGGCAGGAATAAGGAGGTAATCTCTAACTCAGAAACCCAAACCGATGACTAACGTGACTTGCTTTAATCTAACTGTATTGTCTCAGATAACATGCTTAACAACTAGCTTAATGGATTACCGTAGATAACTTCCTTCTTAACAGGTAGAGTTCGCGAGCTCCTTTATTGCTCTATCACTAGTGTACCGTGCATATACTATATAGATCTTTAGGTAATAAAACTACTGGCTGTCATCAGAGGAAAGCACAAGATCAAGAGGAGACTGCCATCCCTTAACAACAAGATGGCTTAAAACGCTACGCACCCCATAAGGGTAGATTATCGGCTAAGGTCAAAACAGGAATGTAGCTCGTTGACTTAGGTCTTTCTTTTCCACCTATCATAGCCAATCCCGTAGATTCAATCTGATCTCGGATCTAGGGTCGAATCCCACCTGGTAAGCTTCCTCCCTCGCCCTCGGGTGACTGGTAAAAAAATCTTCTTTATCTCCCATACCATAGGCTAGCTCAACTAGTACTTTCCATGTTATACGGTTAATGATGCTTAAGCAAATTATGCTTTTGGCAGTCTTTAGTTATCTTGTATATGGGCCTATGCGAGTCAGTTGTAGTAGCTTTCCTTTCAAGCCAGTCAAGCAGTACATTTCCGGTAGACCCTTTAACAAAAGCTAGTGAGAGCATTGTTTTTTTTGAAAGTGAAGATATTGAAACTTAAGCATAGAGTCTTTCCAGCTGGACTAGTGGCGTATAACTAGTTGATTGCGCTTAGCCCTATCTTCTTTCCCCTGCCTTTCCATTCAGAATCCATTCTAGGCCCTTTCTCCTCCCATTGAAATCCACTGACGTCGCTCATTCCGTGGGATAATCTCGTTTCGGTATAAGTTCTTCTTGCGCCTCTTAAGGTCTTTACCCCATCAAAAAGTGAAGAAAGCTTTGGAGAGCGGATTCTTTTCTCGAGCCGCAAGTCAGTCAGTAACAAACAGTGCCAGTTGCTTTCTTTCTAGTTTAAGGGGAAGGGGTAAATCGAGTATAATTCCATCTCTTTTTGGTCTTTTCGGGCTAGCAATCCTGTGAGTATGTAAGTTAGATCAAGTTAAGCCTTGAAGCTTAAGCAATTGAGTCAGTGAGCTCTTCCTTCTCTCAAAGTAAAGTGAGTATTCAAAGTAGACGTGCCGTGAGAATAATATAGATGTAGGAGGATCTGTCTAGAAAGAGCAGTCGTTTTGAGATGGAGTCCTTGGCTTGGCGCCCACCCACCGCTTACAAAGAGGCAATAGTAGCACATAATCTAGCCTGCATATTCGTCGAATGGAAGCAAATGGAAAAGGAAGACCGAGTCCGATCAAATCAACCAGCGACCGGTTTACGAAACAAGGAGTTAAGCAAGGGCCAGACTGACTATGTTCAGGCCGAAGTTAGTATTGTGTTCAACTCCGCAGGTCGGCTGGTTGGAAGGATTGCTTTCTGCCGTCTGTCTTTCCTTTCTCTCTCTTCTCTTAGCAAAGTAGGCTCAAGTCAAACTTTTGGCTTGCTACAAGCTGGGCTCAGGTTTCTGGCTGGAAACCGCTTCCCTGTAGTCGTCAGCTCGTTCTTGACAGATCCGATCGGGTGTTCATAATCTGGAGTAAAAGGATTCGAACCTTTGCATGCCGGTACCAAAAACCGATGCCTTACCACTTGGCTATACTCCATACGGCCTGTTTTGGACGGTAGAACGGGGAGAGGAGGAAGGGAAAAGCAGGGATTTCGCTAAACCTAAAGAAATTCGAGGCGTGCAAGGACGCGGGGATATAGCAAGTAAGCAGCAAGATTCTCCCTTTAGTTTAGGACCGACTACAACAAGCTCGCGACTCTAATAGAAAGAAAGGGTAAGCTCTCTGCTCTATTTGCTTGCAATGCTATGCCTATCCAAGTTGGCGAAGGCTTCTGTAACCTTAGACTCCTTACGCTGTTCGATTGAACTCCTTGGCTCCGCGTCCACCGAAAGTCGGTAACCTTCGTCACCGTCAGCATTTGGTACTCTCTCGATAGCTTCAATAGTTCACTGAAATTGAGTGTAATGAACCGCAAGCGCAAGCCCTTCAGAAAGACATAAATAATATAAGGTTGGTTGCGCGACGGTGACTTTCTCAGAGCTCCGCAGGAGAAGAAAGAAAGTCCGGGTCAAATTTCTAATGAAGCGAAGGTCCCCCTTACTCCCTATTCTTTCTCTCTTAAAAAGAAAGCTCGGAAGAGTTGGTTAAGAACTATTGACTGTAAACCATAACAGTTACAGTCAGTAGCCATGCTAACCTTTGGAATGAAGATGGATGAACAGGCACTTGAGCCTGGAACTGATGAAATTCGGGGAAAACATGAAAGCGGTCACTATACTAGAGGAAGGCAAGACATGACCGCGACTTAAGATAAGAGTCAAGTACCGTTAAAAAGACTAAAAGAACGAGGCGATCGAAGTGAGAAAGCACAGGCTAATACGAGCCGACCAGAAGAAGCAAAGCTTAGATTACCAGATCCTGGACACAATCTTCCTATAGATGGAGAGCCCCTTGCCTTCTCAATTACATCGAGCCTTCTTGCTTGCTTACTTAGTTCTTGTCTTAGTTACTTTTCTTCTTTTTTTTCTAGGTTTATTTTCTTAGTGTTAAAACGGTAGATTTTCAATTTGCAATTCATTGGTTCGATCAATAATGGGATTTTTGGCTAGAGAAAGGTTCTGTGACATGGACGCTCAGCCCAACTCGGTCGCTCGGTTAGCCCACCTAACAGATGATGAGATTCTCGATCGATTTGCTCGAATTTAGAAAAGTCTTTTTCACTATTCAGAACAGTGGAGCTTTCGATCAAGATGTTCTCGCCTCCCCCGTTCGGGCTCTCGCTCAAATCGGAACCGCGTTGGTAGGCTTTCGACTCAATCTAATAGCCTACCTATCGAGGGCCAATAAAAGAGAAAGTTTTCGCATGGGCTCATCATCTAATGCAGAACCGATGCGAGAAGGCTCGATGTAATTGAGAAGAAGAGGAGATTGATAGCTTTCAAAAACCAGTGGAAAGGCAAGCTTCCAAGCTTGGATACCTGCATTCTTTCCAAAGATAGTAATGAGTTTGAGCAAGCATAAAAAAAAGATTTGATTAAATGAACGCTGCTTGTTTTCAAACAAATCCAATGTTGGGCCAAGCGTTGCCAGCCAGCCGAAGGAAAAAAAGAGTTTTCTAAACCAAAAATAAGGGCGAGAAGGAAGAGAAGAAGGATTAGTAGTTGCCTAGCCGAGGAACTTGAGGGTGGTCGTAGATCAGCAGAGTGCGGTCCCTGAGTTCAAGACGCTGCCTAAAACTCGTGTCGATCATAGAAAAGCATTGATTTTTCAATGAAACAAACCTAAGAACTTGTTCCCTCCCGCTTCAAGAGCAGAACTAGATGGGGATACAGATCTAGATGCGAGATGATCCCGAACCGATTTCATAAGCACCATCCATCACCAATCACATTCCACATCCCACTTCCATTTCATTGCCTCGGGCAGTCTCCTCTAGAAAGGCATTCAAGCTTCAGAGGCGGGTCAGGAAGGAGCTGGGATGGGATCGGATCCTACTCGAAGCACTCCACCACGAATAAGAGTCTTCGGGTTGGATAGACAGTAGAGATAGGAACTCCTATCTTTAGGGTAGGCTTTCAAGACAAAGATGCACTACTCCATCTGGAAAGGGCTTTCCCCCTCGGGGGGAAAGAGAAGAACCTGCAATAGTCGCGACTGTTGGCCAGAAGAGAGTCCAAAATCCATAGAAAAAATCCCTTCCCGGCCGACCGACGGGACTCTACGTCTGGTCCAATCTCAAACTCGGATTAAGAAGAGTGCCCTTGAACTACAGATCAATCATAATAAACAATACAAGAAAATGGATTCTCCTGCCGGCAAAAAAATGGGATTTGATTTGAGAAGACCACCAGCTAGCGGATCAGAAAGATTTGTATGGAATGTCCTACTCCTGCCTGAGCTTTCCGATCAACCAATCTCCTATTTCAGGGACATCCGTGTTAGGTAGGCTCAGGGATCACTGATTAATCGAAGCGCTCCCTCTGGCCTATCATTTATTGGTCGATCCGGCTGGCGGCTCCTGCCTTTCCATGGCTTCATACAAGTTTGCTGCTAGGAGTCCTTCTATTGATTATTGATTCGACTAGAATATAAGTAAAAATATAAGTTTACTGACCTGGGACGATCTACTGTTCTCTCTTAGTTGCGGATGCTCATGCTTTCATTCGAAAGCCCTAGCCAGTGATGAATCCTCAGGAAGATCCGAGTATTGAATTTTTCCTCCTTTCAGTCCAGTTTGAACCTGTCTCAGCAACGAAGACCTTCCTACTTACTGCAAGGTGAGGCTCTGCCCTTTCCCTAGAATCCACTCCGGGTCGGAAGAGCAGCTAGTCTAACTTCTTGAACAGCCGAGATATTGAACAATGAACGTCTAGAGCCGCCTTGCCGTAGCCTTCGAGGGAAGGTCGATTTTACTAAAATCCTGGACCTGATCTTTAATCCTACACCGGTTAATGATGCGATGGGAGATTGATTTAGTCATTTTTTCATCAATGCTGGCTCAGTCGAGGCTCGTCCATGCCCAATCCCAATGGATAAACCTTCGATCTGCCCTTAGCTCTATAATCTACCCCTCTTTTCCAGAGTCCCTGAAAGCCCTCCTGGGCCTAGCCCTCTTTCTCAACTCGAGTCTTAAGTTCAGCGGCTTTCATCGTTGACGAACACCTGCGCTAATAAGACAAAGAAGTGGAAAGTCTATGCCTTGAATGATAAGAACTCCTTAGTAGAATGAGGGATCAAGAGACAGATAGAGGGGGCTCGCGGGAACTTGAGTCAATTATTGGTGGACCTTCCCTTGAACCGGTCACGGAGCTCTCAACTGAGTTGTTTAGGGTCTTGAATTCCATCTCTAGTTGGTCAGTTCGAAGGTTATAAAATGTGGTGCGGGTTAATCTCTCTAGTTCAAGGGAAGGGTGATCGATAGGACCCAGACTTTAGATCTCTTCTCTATGGCGGGAGGTTTATTTCGTATCAAGAGTTTGTTGGGGAGGCTAGGGAAGATGGGATTGGATCGAGAGGCGATGCCTATGCCTCTTCTTTATCGATAGGGGATTCCCATCATTTGAAGTCTCCGGCGAAGGAGACAAGGGCGAGGCACCGAACAATTCAAATTCCATTGCCTCTATCCGTCATTAGTCATCTCAATCTGCTTTTCTTATTCACTAGTACACTGCGCGCTACAACTAGCAGCCCTTTGACTAGTAAGGGAAAAGGCTAGCGCGCTAGCTCGCTCCTTATAGCCTCTTTTCTTTTTATTTTATATAGTTTCTATATAGTTAGTATATAGGTGAAGAAGCCTGCTGAAAAACAGAAGCGCGCTAGCCGGCTGAAAAGCCAGCAACTTCTTAGGACTAGGTTTTCTTCCAGAACCTATACAACTCAAGCACCCAACCTATACTTTCTTCGTTCTGCTTGCTGCTCGCCTCTCTCTCTAAAAGGGCTTATGCACTCTACTCGCCACCTACTCCACTCCTTACCACTAAACGACGAAGCCAGGAGCGGAAGGAGGGACTTGAACCCTCAACCTCAGCCTTGGCAAGGCTATGCTCTACCATTAAGCTATTTCCGCCAGACCACACTCTTGACCTCCGATCGAGCTACGAGCACGAGTAGGTAGGCGGCTGGGCTGCCTTTTCAATCAATCTCCGGCCGCTCAGTGCCGCTATTGGTGCGAGTTGTAAGGAGTCTTGGTCTCGAGTCGAGCTGGGACCTCATTTCATTCTCGTAACGGGAGTGAGTGCACCGCAAGACCAGACAAGTTGCTCTCTCGCCTTACAGCAGCGGAATCTTTCTTTTAAGTTAAGTCATTTCCTAAGTCTTCTTATTCTACGATAATCCAATTATTCTACAAGAATTCCACGAGTCTGCTCGGAACCGGATCGAAACCCGACTCACTTCAATGTCCTAGCGAGGGGTATCGATAGGGCTTGGATGCGAACCCCTTCCATGAGAAAGAAAGGAGCCTAGCGGCCTTTTTCTGTCTATTTCAGCTGATCTACGACCACCCTCCCTGTCATCGTATCTTCTTTCACAATCGCTTTCAAAAGCTTGTGTCAAAGTCTTCTCGTCTACCGATCTGGGACAAAAGCCCTATGTTTACCGACCTCTCTCGTTCGATTTTCGCTACCCGTCCGATCACTTTCAGAGAATCTGTCCAGCTTTAGGAATAGGAATTGGATGTTGATATGCCCGGGCACTCCAATGATTGATTGTGCAGCTCTATTCTATTAGCTACTAAGAGAAAAAGGGCACACGGACCGTACTCGATTGATGAGCCAACCCTCTACACTATGGATTGTTGGTCCCCCCGCCCTATAGAATGAATAAGGGGAAGGCAGTAGTGGAGTATACGGGGGATCCCCCTGATCCCGAAGCGAAAGGATAAGCATCATATTTATTGGTACTTGATTCTAGCTTATATCTCACATTTCGTTGTGGAGAAATCAAGGGTTTGACTCTCTAGCCCTGCTGCTCTTTAAAAGGAAAGCATATGACGTCACCTCCCATTCTCTGATGACTCTCAAAGGAACAAAGAGGTCAGCCCTATAAATAAAGAGGGAAAGGCCCTATTAGTGAACTTCCGCTGGTCCTACTTCCTTACTTAGTAAAATACCCTGATCTATTCATTCAAGAAAAGAAGATAGTGATTTGCCTAACCTCAGGTACCTTCCCAACCCAACAGGGCCGATCAAGTCAAAACGGACTCTTGCAGCACCAGTCTGCCCCTTTGACTCTTCTCTATAAAACCGATTCCTTTTATGATTATGAAGCGTCATCTCAATCATGTTGGAGAAAGACCATGGTTGAAGAGCTACAAGCTCTTGAAAGAATACCTGCTTTATAGCCCGCTAAGTCTCGTCAACGGCTGACCTACCAAGGAAGAAATAGCACTTCAGGTTCAGGGCTTACTTCATACTCGCTTATAAAAGGTCGCTTACTAAATAGAAAAAGGGGACTCCCATTTTTTCTATTTAGTAAGCACTGTCACTGGCTCGCCTCCACTAGAGAACTCTTAATTATGGCCTGCAGGAGAAAGAAGCTCGACTGGACCTCTTTCTTCACATATGGCCCACTACCACTAAAAAGGAAACCGCAAACACTGAAATTGCCATAAGCGGGAGCGGGAAGTTCTTAAGAAGAAGGAGATCCACTCTCTTGGAAGAGCTTAGGAAAAAAAAGAAGAAGTATAATCAGATAGCTGATCTAAAACTTAGCAATCGAGCCTTAGTAATCGCTAAACTAAATAAGGGCCGCTAGTTGTTCACATATCTTTTTGCAGGCTCGAAATCCCTTTCTTATATACTCAAAAAATTGCATTCCCTACTATATAATTGATATGGTTATGGTTTCACTTACTAGAATATCTTCTCTTAAGCTATCGAAGAAGCCAATATCTAGGACTAAACTAGATCAATTACCCTAAGACTGCGGGCTTTCACAGTTTTGATGTACTTGAAGAGGATTCTAAAAGGCTTTCTTATTTACTGGCTGTAACGTAACAAGCGAAGCACTTACACTCGCTCGATTCCTTCATTTAGAACTTCAACTTTCTCTAGAGGAGTAGGACTTGAACCCTCAATGTCTGGACCGACAGCAAAGGAACCTGGTCACTCGCTCGAACCCATATTCCATAGAGTACTTCACTTCCTCTCTCCCTTACACCCTGACACTAGAGGGCTGTAACGTACTCATACCTTAGGCGGAAAAGAAAGCAGAAGGAAAGAGACAAACAATTGAGGCAAATCTAGCTCTCAGACGAGCTAGGACACGAGTCGAGGCTATCAATACGATTTCGTAACGAGTTGGTATGTCCGCATAAGCATACTAAAAAAAGGATGTTTTGTTTAGAAATAGAATCCTATTTCTTTTTTTTGTTTCTTCTGGGCCACTTTCTTTCATTTTTTCTCAATCAGACGTATGAATCCTTCTTTTTTTTGAACTTTTCATCTAACTATTAATTTCATAAGAGAAGAAAGCTCTTGGTCACGGATTCCCCTTTCGAACCAGCGCCCAAAGGTGCTCTATTGAGCCGGTCACCGTCTGGTAGAGTAGGAACGGAAGTCATGGACTGATCGCTTGAGAAATCTCGATCTTAATTGCTTAACGAAGACTTCTTCTCATCGAGATTAAGGAAGTGTTCATAGCTGCAGCGGGGAATTGGTCGACTCGTTAGGCTCATGATCTAAAGATTGCAGGTTCGAATCCTGCTCGTGACAAGGCCTTTTTGGTCATATCCGTTGGTATTGCTGTTACGGTTTAGGCTGCTCCTGGTCTTCCGTGAGTTAGTTAAGTTTCTCCATTTGGTCTAACTTGCACCGCAGAAGGAAGTCGGAATGAATGGATTATCTTCTTTTCTTTTAAGAAAGAACTCTGGGCTCTTCCCATGAACTACAGACTTTTGCGACCCAGCCTCTGGACATCTTCCAATACCTTTTCTTGATTATTTGGTCAATGGAGCTCCAGTCGGTGTGTGCAGAGGAGGAAAAGACAAAGATTCAGCAACAGTCAGCCTAACCAGGAATTTCTTTCATCACAAATTGACTAGCAAAAGAAGATTCTTCCCCTTTTTTACTTACCTTTACTAAAAGAATTTGCCTTTTACTGGTAATGAATTGAGCGGCAGCGAGGAAGTCCGGTTCTATAGTGATTTCGTCTGCTTTTGGAACTTTGATTTCTGAGGACAAAGAATCGGAGTTTTCCATTTTCAGAACCTCCTTCGAATTACAGAACTTGAGGGGGTCTCACAGGCATCTCTCTTCGAGCGGCAGTGCAAGCTCGGATGGTGTTAGCCCTGGCGGAAGGTCCTGGATTAGTTTGTACCGGTGTAGGTCCTTGAGTGGTGACTTGTCCTCTTTGATGTTGTGGCATTGGATTAGTATAGATCCTCAATAGCTTGAGTGACATTGGCGGCTTTCAGGTATGCCTTAACTTCGTTTTAATTGATACGATTTTCATCATTCATGTCATAGATGACATCACGCAAAGTATGACACTCTTCGATGGTATAGCCTGCGTATCGGTGAAAAGGAAAGAACTTTGAATAGTCGAGACCAGGAGGCCAGGAGAGTGGTTTATCTCTGGGCAGAGAAATGGCTTTCCAGGCCAGAAGGATGGAGAATAGGGTAGGAATGGGTATGGGTAATGGCAGGTAGTGAGCTCTATTGAGTCCCCGGGGTCGCTTGGCTTGTTGCTGCTGAGGATCATAATTGGCCGAAGGCGCAGCGTTGTTATAAGCGGGTCTAGGCTGAGCTTGCGCTGGGTTTTGTGGTTGCAATTGAGTAGGAGGGTTTTGAGGTTGTTGAGTGGGTAGGGGGAATGGCCCCGGCCCCCTGGATGGCTTGCTGATTTCGGGTGCTCTGTTGTCTCTGTGCATTCTGCTGTGCTTGAACCACATTAATGGAATCCGGAGTTCTGGTAATCTCTGGAGTTGGCTGCTGGGTTATTAGGGTATTCTTCGGCTTGCCTTCTCCCCAAGGCCTCCTCGGTCTTCTTGGACTTGGTTTATGCCTGATTCCACTCGAACTGCTAATGTAGGGTTTTTAAGGATAATGGCACCGGCACACTATTCGTCTAAATAAGTTCTCTTTCGTCTTCCGATAGTTCTGACTTGCAAAGTGAACTCCGAAAACTGGCAACCTATGACCAAAAAGCTCAAAATTAGGCACAGTAGCTGATAGAGTAGAGGGTGGGATTCTCTATTTTCTATAGCCTATGCGGATAGGCTTAGCTTTAAGCCTAGGATCCCAGTCCTTTGACTTCACAGAAATCTGTGAAGGATGTTAGCAAAATCAGAAGAACTAGAGGCTCGAAGGCTCGGGTTGGTCAAGTGAACTGATTCATTTCATTCTTTGCCTAGTCTTAGCACCCGCACAGTAGAGGGTTGTCGTAGATAACTTGCCGACAAAACTAAGCGTCTTGCCGCTGAGTAAAGGCAATAGGAGGAGTGAACTCGTCCACATCTCCTGTCCGAACGATCATCTTCCGTCGTCCTTCCGGCTTGCCATCTCTTTATCTCGAATCTTTTGTGATGGTAGGACTCTCTTTTCTGGTCTTGGCCTTGGCTGCTGATTAAATTGAATACATTCTTTTAGAGGCGCCATCTTTCTGAATTTAGTAAAAACGAGACTTTCCTGGGTCCTCCGGGGGAAAACAAACTAGTGGCTGCCTGAAAATACGAGAATTGAGCGGCTTTTGAGACCGGATTTGCCAACACGGTAAACTTTCTCACTGGTAAGAACATTTTTTTTTTAATGGTAGATCTTCAACCGCTTGATAGTGGGGAAGGCCATAAGATCAATCTTCTGCTAATGCTAACTTTATCTTATTTTTCATTTACCGCTTTTGGAAAGTGTATAACCTGCTCGTGCTCATCCGCATTTTACAAGCAATTAATGAGTATTTTACAATACCTTCTGTTTATTGATCTTTCACTGTCTGCGAATTGTCTTCTTCCTTTAATGAAATAGATCGGTCTTCTCGCTTAATCAGTACAAGATTTTCGTTCTCGCTTCTTCCGTGGGTGGGTTCCTTCCTCTAGTTCGAGAGTTGCAGGTCTGTGCAGCAGAACATTAGCATTAGTAGTTTTAGTTGGTACTCATCCCGCTCTTGCTTTCTCGAGCATCGATGCAGCAAGGAGTTCATCGATTGAAGTATTCGTTAAGCTCTTAAAAATATATATATATCTCATCAGTCTGGTAGGCTGAAGCAATGGAATAGCAATTTCGCTAATTCAATATCGATTTTTGAATGAAGTTGCGCGATACAGTTCTTATTATTTTCTTATATATAAGTTTACTCAATGGTTGCTCAATGAATCTGTTGATTCGAAATCACGGGATGTGTAGATGTCACAGAAAATGAGTCGATTTCCTGATCTACTCCCACCCTCTTCTTTTCACTTGAATTGTTCGAAAGAGACTCTGACTGGTGTATAGATTTATCAGCAACACTCTTCTCTTAGAAGATGGGTCAGACCTCCTCAAATGGATCCTCGTCTGGATCAACAACCAATTGTTCAGTCTCAACATCAACGCGATCTGAATATGACTGAGAAGCACATACGGAAGGTCCCTTAGTTGGTTGGTTCCTACTCTGGAACTTTCTTTGATTCATCCACCTTGATGCTATATTTCTTTGTCATCCTCATAAGGTCTAAAGCTTGACCTTTCCTCATCCTATCAAAACAACTACTGAGGTCCGTTCTAAATTCTAATTACACTATTTCATTTGAAAAGTCCAAGTAGAATATGACACTACTGAATCAGAGATCGCAAAATGAACTAGCAAGTAAAAAAATGAGAACTACATACACCATGAGAAATTATCAAGTTGTAGAAGCAAAGGGTGGTCGTAGATCAGAAGAAAGAAGCGCTCTAGCTCTCACTTCCTTTTTCCCCCTAAAGCCCTTTGCTCTACTAATTTGAGTTGAATCGCTGAACTGGGAACGACATAGATCAAAGGGTCGTTCATTAGCCTTACTAGTAAAGCACAGGAAAAAGAGAGATTGATTTCGATCTTGCTTTTAGTTGTAAGGCTAGCTTTTCACTTCTAGGGCGCTTAGGCTTAGCTCATCAAACAAGTGCGCCAAAAGTGGGAGATGGTATCGTATTATCTTATAATAGGAGCACGCTTGCTTTTAGCTCGTAGTTTGACTCTTGCTTTTGCCCTATCTTCCCCTGACCGTGGAAACGCTCTTTAATTTAATGGAACTTTCGCTTTAGCTGGTCGTGACCAAGAAACTACCGCTTTCGCTTGGTGGGCCGAGAATGCCTTACAACTCCATTTGTCCGGTAAACTACTCGCCCCATGGTTTAGTAAAAGGGAGGGGAGATTTTCTCTTCATCCGGGGGTTCATTTCATTAATTATGAACTAAAAAGTGTAAGGCTGATTAGTGAGGTATTCAAAACTTCATAGAATTCATGATTAGCCATTCTATTAGTTTGTGCTTTCAGCAAGTAGGCAAGGCGAATTTTCTATGTTTTAATCAGATACCAATTGCTTGGATACGTTTGAAAGCCTCGAGATGACTTGCAGAAAAAATTCTTTCTAGCTTTGTCTTGTGTCTTCGTAAAAAATGGTCCATTTATTGATGGGCGAACGACGGGAATTGAACCCGCGCATGGTGGATTCACAATCCACTGCCTTGATCCACTTGGCTACATCCGCCCCTCTGCTACTTACTTGAAAATGATTCAAATTCCACTCACTATTCATCATTATTTATTTCGTAACTTTTCATTTGTTTTGAAAAATCAAACAAAAATTTTCAATCTTTCTCTCTTGAATGTAAAAGAAAAAAAATGTCCCCCAAGATAGAAAGAAAAAAATGCGTCCATAAATAGAAAGTACAATATCCAATCATCACTTAAACGTAAAAACCTTTTTCCATTTTATAAAATGGAAGGTAAGGAAAACAAACTTATGTAAGTAAAAAAGAATATTAAAGGAGCAATACCAACCCGCTCGATAGAACAAGAAATTGGTTATTGCTCCTTTACTTTCAAAAACTCGACTACACTA